ATGTCATTGTAGAGAATCCCTGTCTTGTTTTCCACAGATTTATACAGATTTATTTCATTTTCTCTGTTGAGATACACTCGCCATTTCTTCTTTGTTTTGGTCTCATATCAGATAACATATAAAAAGAATAACCTTACTGCTCAGGCGGGCGGAAAGGGACGGTTTTTTTTTCTTTTAGTTTTAAGAAAGGGAAAATTTTAGATATCAAATTTTTGTACATTTCAATTTGAATTAAGAATTCCGCGCACAAAACAAATGCAAATACTACATATACATCTGATCATATATGTATTACTATTATGTATTACAATAAACACTTGAATAAAGAAGGAGGATTAGAAATGCGAGATCTAAAAACATATCTATCTGTGGCGCCAGTAATAAGTACTCTATGGTTCGGATCCTTAGCAGGCCTATTGATAGAGATCAATCGTTTTTTCCCAGATGCGTTGACATTCCCCTTTTTTTCATTCTAGTTACTAACATGGGGAGGGTGAAGAAGATTAAATAAATATCTGGAACTATTACCCCTCTTTTTTTTATAATTCAAAGAAGTTAGAAAAGAGAAAGAATAAAAGTGGATTCAACCTCAGTGAAATTTTGAACTCGGGACGGAGCTTCAAGTAAATTAACTTCAATTCTCTTTCTTAATTTAATTGAGGTGGAAATTCGGTTAGGTATCATACAAGATGCTTAAATAAACTACTGTACTGCGATTCTAAGTATTACTTATTTTCAGTATAATTGGTTACAACACAACATTTCATAATTTGTTTCGGGTGAGCAACTTTTCTTTTTTTGTTCCTGTCTTCCGCGCTTCAAATCGGAAAATAAAAGAGTTGAGTGAATAAAAAACCAAAAGGAGGTTCATGGCCAAGGGTAAAGATGTCCGAGTACGGGTTATTTTGGAATGTACCAGTTGTGTTCGAAACAATGTTAATAAGAAATCAACAGGCATTTCCAGATATATTACTCAAAAGAATCGACACAATACGTCTAGTCGATTAGAATTGAAAAAATTCTGTCCCTACTGTCATAGACATACAATTCATAGGGAGATAAAGAAATAAATGGCATCGATGACTTGCTTGTCACTTTATACAAGGAAGATAAAAAATGACATATTAACATAATAGATAGATATTTTTATATTTCAATTATATACTATTAATATAGTATTATATTATTATTATAATATTAGAATGTTATTATAATTATTTATATTAATATAAATTTATATTATATATATTTAAATATTTAATTTATATATATATATTGAAATATAAACAAGCAAAATTTCTTAATTCTAAATCATTATCATTTTTGATCCGATCAAACGAAAGAAGATTTTCAAAATAAGGAATAAACAAACCATGGATAAATCCAAGCGAATTTTTCTTAAGTCCAAGCGATCTTTTCGTCGGCGTTTGCCCCCGATTGGATCGGGGGATCATATTGATTATAGGAACATGAGTTTAATTAGTCGATTTATTAGTGAACAAGGAAAAATATTATCGAGACGGGTGAATAGATTAACTTTAAAACAACAACGATTAATTACTATTGCTATAAAACAAGCTCGTATTTTATCTCCATTACCCTTTCTTACTAATGAAAAAAAATTTGAAAAAAAGAGAGTTGGTCGTTAAAACGAAAACGACAAGTCTTAGAATCCAAAAAAACTAGGCTTACGTTTCAATTGAATAAAAAGTCCAATCCGAACTCAAACTGATGTTTTGTTCGAAAAATCCCAAAATATGGATTTTGGTGGCGTAAGACAAAAGCGAATTAGGGAAGTTGGGGAAAGAAGAATCAATCTTTTTTTATTAAATGTTTTTTTTTGCTTCGTTTGACTACTTGATTATATTATCATCAATCGTATTTTAATTTCTATTCTACCTTCCCGGAATTCATTCTCTAAGGCCAAGGAATTCCATGTAAAACAGTAAAACATTTCGATAGATTCCTCCTAATCGCCTTATTTTATGTTTATGATGTCATTGGAAATCATATAAAGACAATCTCTATTTAATATAGCAAGTTGCGCAAGTATTTTACGATTAAGAAGCAACTTTCTCTTGTACAGATTGTTTATTAATCTATTATAACTAAAAGATATTGTATTCTCGCGAATTACGGCATTTATACGAATAACCCACAAACGACGCACATTCCTTTTTTGCTTATCTCTATCCCGATGGGACGAAACCAAAGCTCTGATTTTTTGTTGAATAATATTTCGAGTAAGTCTTGAATGAGCCCCGCGAAAGCTTGATGCGAATAAACGGATTTTTATTCTACGCTTTCGAGCTATATATCCTCGTTTAATTCTGGTCATTGAATACCCGAAACGTTGATGACTAACTGATTGATTTCCTTTCTTTCAGTTATTCTTTTCCCCTTTTCTATAATAACAAAACGGATTTTTCCAATGTATAAAATAATAATTCCAATGGTTTTTGCTACTCTAACCTTCCCAACCACGATTTTTTCTCTAGGCATTTCACCTCGAAATAATAAATTGTATTGATACTCGGTATCAAACAAAAACATAGTAAATAAGAATGAGTAGTAAGATAAAGAAATAGTGGGTTTCATCGTTTTTATGGTTAGTTCTTAAACGGCGAGGTCTTTTCTATACACCGGAGCCCCGTCTTTCATTTAATCAATGCTATTGTTAACTTGTACAGTTGACACTTTTTGGCTCTACCCGTTATTATCCAGTAATAGGTCTCTCACACCAAGATCTAGCTATACAGTAACGGTATTTAATTATGCGGATTGGCTGATTAGCTGACCCTTTTAGTCCGTCTGTTCTTACAAGAGTGGTGCCAGAACTTTTTTTGCTTTTTAATTTTAATATGATTATCCCCGCTTAACGGATAACAATTTACTGCCAATGGGGAATTTTTTCTCGTTTTGAAATCGAGAATTGAGGTGATTGAATTTGCACCAAGGGAAACCATAAATTTGATACACAATAGAAGGATAGAACCTTTTTTTTAGATAAGGAAGGCTTTTTTTTTTCATTTTATCCTATTCATCGGTACTGATCATGGGTAGTCGAAAGTTGTTTCCTTTCGTTTGTCCCAACCCCCAATCTGAACGAGTCGCACATACACCCTAGTACACGTTCCTCGGCGTTGAGGACATCCCCCAAGAGCGGGGGATTTTGTAACATTTCTGATTGGCTGTCTTGTGTTTCTAATAAGTTGTTTAATAGTTGGCATGGTAAATCGTATGCATAATGGGTTGGTTTAGATCGATCCTAACCAGATGATTATAAATGCTTTCTATATCTATTAAATTGATAAATATTCTATTACTTAATTCTCTTAATTTGAATTAAGAGAATAAGTAATAGAATTACGAATATTAAATACCCCTAAGAAAAAATCTCAAATCATGATTTGCGTGAAATTTCTGCTACTTTAATTATGATTATGCAACTGCTACAAGATCAACAATTCCATGAGCTTGGGCTTCTGTTGCTGACATAAAAGTATCCCTTTCCATGTCTTCGGATACAATCCATAAGGGTTTACCTGTTCTTTGTGCATAAACCTTTGTGAGGATTTCGCGCAGTTTCAGTAGTTCTTCCGCTTCCAGGACAAATTCTGCTACCTGTCCCTCAGAATAAGCAGCACTAGGTTGATGGATCATTACCCTGATGATATAAGATAATCAAAGGCTACTCTATCTTGCACGATAAGATAAATGACGGGATAAAGAATAATTAACAAAAAAAGATAGAATTAAACAACCGTACAGGCATTGTTTGGGCATTGCATACGGCTCCACAAGAAACTTAATTTTTTTAGTTGATCGAAGGAAAGTATAGAGCCTATCAGGCCTAGATCGGTAAATGATCCAATAACCACCCTTCTCTTGAGACTTGAGAGGAAATTAGTTAATAAAAAACAAATACTATGGTGGCTCCGTTGCTTTATTTCATCGATGATTTAGCAATCCCAAAGTTTCTTTTTTTTTTCAAATAAAAAAATAATATAATCTTCTTTTTTGTTCGTACTTTTTCATAACATTAAGAACCTTTATGGTGTGAAAACAAAAAAGTTTGCAACGCTGAAATAAGGCTCCGACAGATTAAGATAAAATCGGAAATACCCTTAATATCTCATACTACTCTTTCGATAAATAATCTAATGTTAAAAAAAAATAAAGGAATTTCTTATATCGAATTCAAAATGCCATGCTATTATTACTTAATATATATTCATATTTTTTATGGCGAAGGCATAGTTTTGTTCTTTCAAATAAAAAACCCAATGGCGCCGAGCGTGAGGGAATGCTATACGTTTGGTGATTTTTCCTCCGACCAGGATAATAGATCCCATCGAAGCGGCTAATCCCATGCATACTGTTTGTATATCCGGTCGCACATATTGCATAGTATCATAAATAGCCATTCCGGGTATTACCCATCCGCCAGGAGAGTTTATAAACAAATATAAATCTTTGGTCTCGCTTTCTGCACTAAGATATAGCATAAGAGCGATAAGTTGATTCGAGATCGCGCTATCAACCATTTGGCCTAAAAAAAGTAATCTTTCTCGATAAAGTCGGTTGATTAGGATCAGATTCTACCCCTTAGGAACCGTACATGCATATTTTGATGCATACGGTTCAATAAAAATTTAGAAAAAAAAAGATCAATGTGTAGATTCCAGCCCTCCTTTGTGTGATAGTAAGTCCTTTCTAACTTTTCTTCTAACGAAAGGGTCCTTTCTTTCATTGTTTAAGAAAGATGAGTTTTGATCCGTTTATCTATAAAATCTAAAAAAGAATTCATTAAACTTATCAAACTAACTTCTCATTGATGTATTCTTTCATCGGGATCCAATTTAATAAAAATCACGATGGCATTTTCTTGTTCCTGAATGGGCTTCTTAAATTCTCTTAGGTTTTGTGCTCTACTCCGAGTAAGGATCCGCCCCATTTTTATTTGCACATATAGGGCAAATTTCACCAATACCGCGTCTTTTTGCTCAATTTTTTTTTCAATTCCTTTCACGTCTTCCGTCAAATAGTTGACGCATCCGTTATATTATTTGATTAATTATGATTAGCAGTTTTAAATTGCCTGCTCTTTATTTAAAAATTTTTAAATAGAATATGCTACTAGAATATGCTATAACTATTAAGTAGTAATCATAGATATCGTACTAAAATTGGGTTTTTCTCAACGGAGCCTAGCATACTTCATTTTATTGGTCCAAACAAAACAAGCCAACCATAAATTATTCTAATTGATAAGATACCTCCAAAGCATAGATCTATTTGCGTTTCATTATACTTCACGCTCCAAATTTTTGATGATTTAATCAATTTTTCTTGGGCGAAACAGAGGTTAATCCCGATCAGGGGAGGAAAACGGGGAAATCCCATATGGCCCAATATATCTGACAAGTCGCACTATATGTCAATCCAATTTTTATGGCCCCTCCCGGGAAGTTGAAAACGGACTTTTGGAACACCAATAGGCATAAAATGTAAAGACAAAAAGATTAAATACTTTATTTCACTTTGATGTGAAAGCGTAACAATGAATTTATTGTCTTAAAAATATTAATATTATATTAGCTTAAATTAGCTTAAAGATATTTAGTCTTAATATAATATATTTTAATATAATATATTAATTAAATTAAATATATTAATTAAATTATATAAATTATATTATAATTAATGAATATTATTACAATTCTATTAATATTAGAATGTATATATGTATATAATATTTATATTTTTGATTTATATTCCTATTTATTATTCTTCATATTTAATATTTATTTAAATATTTATTTAATTCATATTCATTTTTATTTAGTTAATATTTTGATTAATTTTTATTCACGGATTTACTAAGTTCATAAATAACTAAAAAAAATAAATATAAATACAAGAAAAACAAAATGAATAAAACCAAACAAAATCTTACGAGCAAGTGCCTTGCATTATGAAAAAATCTCCACGCATTCGCTCTTATAAAATGGGGTTAACCCCCCATTGCGTATTGGTACTTATCGAGTATAGAATAGATCTGCTTCTCTTTGTTCCTACAAACAGAATTGTGACATTATGACTAAAATATTATAAAGAGTAGAAAAATATTACTCCTTTCTACAAGATAATCCACCGAAAAGGGAGGGGCCATAACATTGTTTTTTCCAGTGCAATAAAGTTACATAGTGTCTATTTTTTGTTGATAAAGGGGTATTTTCATGGGTTTGCCTTGGTATCGTGTTCATACCGTCGTATTGAATGATCCCGGTCGTTTGCTGGCTGTACATATAATGCATACAGCTTTAGTTGCCGGTTGGGCCGGTTCGATGGCTCTATATGAATTAGCAGTTTTTGATCCCTCTGATCCCGTTCTTGATCCAATGTGGAGACAAGGCATGTTCGTTATACCCTTCATGACTCGTTTAGGAATAACCAATTCGTGGGGTGGTTGGAGTATCACGGGAGGAACTATAACTAATCCCGGTATTTGGAGTTATGAAGGTGTGGCCGGGGCGCATATTGTGTTTTCTGGCTTATGCTTTTTGGCGGCTATCTGGCATTGGGTGTATTGGGATCTAGAAATATTTTGTGATGAACGTACAGGAAAACCTTCTTTGGATTTGCCTAAGATTTTTGGAATTCATTTATTTCTCTCAGGGCTGGCTTGTTTTGGGTTTGGTGCTTTTCATGTAACTGGATTGTATGGTCCTGGAATATGGGTGTCGGATCCTTATGGCCTAACCGGAAAGGTACAAGCTGTAAATCCAGCGTGGGGTGTCGAGGGTTTTGATCCTTTTGTTCCGGGAGGAATAGCTTCTCATCATATTGCAGCGGGGACATTGGGCATATTGGCAGGCCTATTTCATCTTAGTGTTCGTCCGCCCCAACGTCTATACAAAGGATTACGTATGGGAAATATTGAAACTGTGCTTTCCAGTAGTATCGCGGCTGTCTTTTTTGCAGCTTTTGTTGTTGCTGGAACTATGTGGTATGGTTCAGCAACTACCCCGATTGAGTTATTTGGTCCCACTCGTTATCAATGGGATCAAGGATACTTCCAGCAAGAAATCTATCGAAGAGTTGGTGCTGGGTTAGCCGAAACTCAAAGTTTATCCGAAGCTTGGTCTAAAATTCCTGAAAAATTAGCTTTTTATGATTACATCGGTAATAACCCGGCAAAGGGTGGATTGTTCAGAGCAGGATCAATGGATAACGGAGATGGAATTGCTGTTGGGTGGTTAGGACATCCTATTTTTAGAGATAAAGAAGGACATGAACTTTTTGTACGTCGCATGCCCACTTTTTTTGAAACATTTCCGGTTGTTTTGGTAGACGGAGACGGAATTGTTAGAGCCGATGTTCCTTTTCGAAGGGCAGAATCAAAATATAGTGTCGAACAGGTGGGTGTAACGGTTGAGTTCTATGGGGGCGAACTAAATGGAGTCAGTTATAGTGATCCTGCTACTGTGAAAAAGT